ATCATGAAAAATCATTTCTTAGTTGGAACTTTAGGTGGTTCTCGAAAAAAGATAGCGAAAAAAATTATCCCTAGAGTCGAGACTAAAAGAAATGTATAAACCAGTGCTTCCATAAATCCGATTGCGGTTTACAATTATAACTTCCCTAACCTGTTTATTTTTTTTCATTTTGGAAATCATTTCGAAAGAGCAAGAGTCAAAAAACAACGATTCAAAGTACTCTAATTCTATGTAAAATGTAAAATTCCCTTCAAAAATAAAATAGAGGCGAAAAATGCCAAAGCGGCGGTCTTGTATCAGACTGCCTGTTTTCTTGTAGTTGAATCCCCAAGTTTTTGGAATGCTCCAAACTCTACTTGAGCATCCAAATCTGGGTCAATGCCGGCAAAAACATCTCTGAACAAGGTTCTAGCACCATGCCAAATGTGTCCGAAGAAAAAGAGCAAAGCAAACGAAGCATGTCCAAAAGTAAACCAACCCCTTGGACTGCTACGAAAAACACCATCCGATTTCAAAGTCGCGCGATCTAATTCAAAAATTTCACCTAATTGAGCGCGTCTAGCATATTTTTTCACAGTAGCGGGTTCACCATAACTGACTCCATTGAGTTCGCCACCATAGAACTCAACGGTTACACCTACTTGTTCAACACTATACTTCGATTCTGCCCTTCGAAAAGGAACATCGGCTCTAACAATTCCATCGCCGTCGACCAAAACGACTGGGAATGTTTCAAAAAACGTAGGCATACGACGTACAAAAAGCTCACGCCCTTCTTTATCCCTAAAGATGGGGTGTCCTAACCACCCAACCGCTATTCCATCTCCGTTATCCATTGAGCCTGCCCTGAATAACCCCCCTTTTGCTGGATTATTACCAATATAATCATAAAAAGCTAATTTTTCAGGAATTTTGGACCAGGCTTCTGAGAAACTTTTATTTTCTGCTAGCCCGGCGCCAACTCTTCGATATATCTCTTGCTGGAAGTAACCCTGATCCCATTGATAACGAGTGGGACCAAATAATTCGATAGGGGTCGTTGCTGAACCATACCACATAGTTCCAGCAACAACAAAAGCCGCAAAAAAGACAGCTGCGATACTACTAGAGAGTACGGTTTCAATATTTCCCATACGCAACCCTTTGTATAGACGTTGTGGCGGGCGGACGCTAAGATGGAATAAACCTGCTAATATCCCCAATGTACCTGCTGCAATATGATGGGAGGCTATTCCTCCCGGAACAAAAGGATCAAAACCTTCCGCGCCCCACGACGGATTTACAGGTTGTACTTTTCCTGTTAGTCCATAAGGATCAGACACCCATATTCCAGGACCGTACAAGCCCGTTACATGAAATGCACCAAAACCAAAGCAAGCCACCCCGGAGAGAAATAAATGAATTCCAAAGATCTTGGGCAAATCCAAAGAAGGTTTTCCTGTACGTTCATCACAAAATATTTCTAGATCCCAATAAACCCAATGCCAGATAGCTGCCAAAAAGCATAAGCCGGAAAACATAATATGTGCCCCGGCTACACCTTCGTAACTCCAAACCCCCGGATTCGTTACAGCCCCTCCTGTAATACTCCAACCTCCCCATGAATTGGTTATTCCTAAACGAGTCATGAAGGGTATAACGAACATACCCTGTCTCCACATCGGATCAAGAACAGGGTCAGAAGGATCAAAAACAGCTAATTCATACAGAGCCATCGAGCCGGCCCAACCAGCAACCAGAGCTGTATGCATTATATGAACGGAAAGCAACCGGCCGGGATCATTCAATACAACGGTATGAACACGATACCAAGGCAAACCCATGGAAAATACCCCTTTATCAAAGAAAAAATAAACACGACGTAACTTTATTGCGTTGGAAAAGTATACTATGACTATCTTATGGACACCCTTTGTTCGGAAGATTATTTCATAAAAAGGGTTAGATGAATATTTTTTCTATTCTGTTCGTAGGAACAAAGAGAAGCAGATTTATTCTATACTCGATAAGTACCAATACGCAATGGGGGATCGATACCATTTTCTATGAGTAAACGCGCCCCTCCTTATTTATTATTAGAAAGACCTATTCGTAAAAAGTTTCCTTTATTTATTTTTTATTTCTGAATTTTTATAATCTATGGATAAAATAAATATGATAGAGCGAATATTATAAAGACAGTAAAATCGTATTGTTACGTTTCCACACCAAAGTGAAATATAGTATTTAGTTCTTTTTTCTTTAAATTCATGCCTATTGGTGTTCCAAAAGTACCTTTCCGAAGTCCTGGAGAGGAAGATGCATCTTGGGTTGACGTATAGTGCGGCTTGTCAGATATATTGGGTCATATGGGATTTCCCCGTTCTCTCCCCCGACCGAGATATCCTCTGTTTCGCCCAAGAAACAGAAATTGAATCATCAAAAAATTGGAGCGTGAAGTGCAATTAGATGCATTGTTTTGGGGAATTCATAGTATTATTATCTATCAATTATAATAATTTATGGTTGGCTTTGGTTGGACTAAAAAAATGAAGTATCCAGGCTCCGTTTAAAAAAAACCCAATTGGTAATAAATAGATCTATGATTACTACGTGTATCATAAAATCTTCTTGTTTGTTATTTGTAAAGTCATAAAAAAAGAAATGGTGATGGGAAGATTTGTCCTATATGTGCAAATAAAAATCGGGCGGATCTGTACCCGGAGTAGAGGCATAAACCTAAAAAGATTAAAGAGACCCATTCAGGAACAAGAAAATACCATCGCGGTTTGGATTGAATCTCGATGAAACAATACATCAATGAAAAGTTAATTCGATAAGTTTATTGACTTTTTCTATTATATTATAAAAAAAGAAATAAAAGAAGGCAAAATGGGTCTTTATTGAAAAATCGAAAAAAAAAAAGCTCTTTAGTTATAAGTTAGAAAAACCTGTTATAAATAGAAAAAAGAAAGGGGACTCAAATCTAGCCATTGATTCTTTTTCGCAATTTTTTTTGAACCGTATGCATCAAAAGGTGCATGTACGGTTCCTAAGGGATACAATTTTACCCTACTCAACCGACTTTATCGAGAAAGATTGCTTTTTTTAGGACAAGAAGTTGATAGTGAGATCTCGAATCAACTTATTGGTCTTATGGTATATCTCAGTATCGAGGACGGTACCAAAGATTTGTTTTTGTTTATAAACTCTCCGGGCGGGTGGGTAATACCTGGAGTAGCTATTTATGATACTATGCAATTTGTGGGACCAGAGGTCCATACAATATGCATAGGATTAGCCGCGTCAATGGGATCCTTTATCCTAGTTGGAGGAGAAATTACCAAACGTCTAGCATTCCCTCACGCTTGGCGCCAATGAGGTTTTTTTATTTGAAAGAAAAAAGAAAACTATGCCTTCGCCATATGAATATTAAGTAATAGTAGCATGGCACTTCGAATTCGATATGAAAAAAATTATATATTCTTTTTTTTTCATTCGATTATGTATCGAGAGAGTAGTATGAGATAAAAGGCATTTCCAATTTTCTCTTATCTATCGGAAGTCCAATTCAGCGTCACAAACTTTTTTATTTTCATACTCGTGGGCTCTTAACAATATTTATGGTATAAAAAAAGAGTTCGAAAAAAATAAGATTTTCCCTTTTTTGTTTGGATCAAAAAGAAACTTTGGGATTGCTGAATCAAAGACAAAAAAAGAATACGTTTAAAAATATAAAGCAACGGAACCACCATAGTATTTTTTTAACTCCTCCGAAAGTAAAGGGTGGCAATTTGACCATTTACCCATCTGGGGTTGATAGATTCTATTTTTATCTTTCTTGAATAGAAAAATAAAAAGTTAAGGGTCAATTTGATTGTAGAGCCGTATGCAATGCACAAAAGATGATGCCCGTACGGTTGTTCAATTCTATCTTTTTTTCCTATTATTCGTTATCTTTCTTTTCGGTTCGTTTCATCACACCAGATAGAGAACCCTTATATCATCAGGGTAATGATCCATCAACCCGTCAGTTCTTTTTATGAGGCGCAAACGGGCGAATTTATCCTGGAAGCGGAAGAACTGCTGAAACTACGAGAAACCCTCACAAGGGTTTATGTACAAAGGACGGGTAAACCATTATGGGTTGTATCGGAAGACATGGAAAGGGACGTTTTTATGTCAGCAACAGAAGCCCAAGCTTATGGAATTGTTGATCTTGTAGCGGTTGGGTGAAAAAAAAGTCTTTTGTGCAAATCCATGATTTAAGATTTTAAATCCGAGTTTACTATTCTATTAAATAGGAAAAATTCATAATCATCCCGGTTAGGATCAATCTAAACCAGCCCTTATAGGTATATATAGGTATATGATTCAACATGCCAACTATTAAACAACTTATTAGAAATACAAGACAGCCAATTCGAAATGTCACGAAATCCCCCGCTCTTGGGGGATGTCCTCAGCGCCGAGGAACATGTACTAGGGTGTATGTGCGGCTCGTTTAGATCATGAACTGACACAAAAAAGCAAAAACCCGCTTTCTAGTATAAATGATCCATACCAGTGATATAGGATAGAATGTAAGAAGGAACTCCATTCACTATCTAAAAATAAGCAAATTGATCTCCCTAATTGTGGATCAAATTTATGGTTTTCGTTGTTGCAAATCCAACCACCGGAATTTAAGATGATAACCAATTCTCCATTGGTAACAAATGTTTATCCATTAAGCGGAGGAAATCTTATTGAACTTCAAAAAACATAAAAATGAAGTTCTCACCCGGTCAAGAACGGACTACGAGGGTCAGCTATCCGGCTAACTTTCAGAATTAAATACCGTTACTGTATAGGTGGGTCTCGTTGTGAAAGACCGGTTACTGGATAATTTATGGGTAGAGCCAAATAGCGTGGTGTGAACTATACAAGTTACCAAAAACATTGATTAAATGAAGTTTTGTTTTATTTTTTTATTAAAGGCTCCGGTGTATAGAGAAGACCTCGCCGTTTAAGAAGTAACCATAGAAACGATGTAACCCACGATTTCTTTATCCATTTAATTTATATTTTTTTATTGACTTTATTTTTGACACCTAGCAAAAGAAAATTTATTATTTCTTTTGTATTTCACAGTCAAATACCTAAAAAATAAAAATCGTGGTCGGGGAGGTTATAGTAGCCGAAGCCATTGGAATTTTTATTTTATACATTGGAAAAATCCGTTTAGTTATTAATAGACCAGGGCAGGGAAAAGGATAATTGAAAGAAAAGAAATCGATTAGTTATTCGTCAAAGTTTTATTTATTCAATGACCAGAATTAAACGCGGATATATAGCTCGGAGACGTAGAATAAAAATTCGTTTATTTGCATCAAGTTTTCGGGGGGCCCATTCAAGACTTACTCGAACTATTACTCAACAGAAAATAAGAGCTTTGGTTTCGGCTCATCGCGATAGGGACAATCAAAAGAGAAATTTTCGTCGTTTGTGGATCGCTCGTATAAACGCAGTAATTCGAGAAGAGGGAGTATCTTATAGTTATAGTAAATTAATACATGATCTATACAATAGACGGTTGGTTATTAATCGTAAAATACTAGCTCAAATAGCTATATCAAATCGGAATTGTCTTTATATGATTTCCAACGAAATCAGAAAAGAAGCAGGTTGTAAAGAATACACTGGAATAATTTAAATGGAGTTCCCCGGAGAATGAACTCCGGGAAGGTGGGGTCAAATTACTATGAAAAAATATGTTAAAGTAGTCAAAACGAATGAACACGTTCAATAAAAAATCTTTTTTCGATTCGTTTTTTTGTTACGACCCGATAATCAAATCTGGATTCTCGGATTTGTCGAACAAAACACCAATTTGCGTTTGAGTTCGGGTTGGAATTCTGATTCAAGTGAACAAAGAATAAGCTTATTTATTTCTGGTTCTAAGGCCTGCAGCTCTAGCGGTCGGCTCGGTTCTTTCAAATTGTTTCTCATTATTGAGAAAAGGTAACAAAGATAAAATACGAGCTTGTTTTATAGCTATAGTAATTAATCGTTGTTGTTTCAAGGTCAATCTATTCACCCGCCTAGATAATATTTTTCCTTGTTCACTAATAAATCGACTAATTAAACTCATGTTTCTATAATCAATTCGATCCCCCGATTGAATCGGGGGCAACCGCCTACGAAAAGATCGCTTGGATTTAAGAAAAGGTCGCTTGGATTTATCCATGGTTTGTTTGTTTAGTTTATTTCTTATCCCGAAAATCCTATTTCTTAATTGTCATCTTAACCCCCAATAGGATTCTTTTATATTTTAATTTAAATATGTTCTATATTTCTATATAATGTCATCTTTTCCTTTTCAGGGATAAGACATACGTCGTTCAATCTATTTCTTTATTTCCCCATGAATCATATGTTTGTAACAATAGGGACAGAATTTTCTCAATTCTAATCGATTCGGCGTATTGTGCCGATTCTTTTGAGTAATATATCTGGAAATGCCTGTTGGTACCTTCTTAACACTATTTCGCATACAACTAGTACATTCCAAAATTACCGTTATTCGCGCATCTTTCCTCTTGGCCATGAACCTCCTTTGGATTTTTGATTTACTCAACTCTTCTATTTTGATTCGAAAGGAAGAAAAAAAGAGAAGTTACTTAACTTGAAATCCAACTCTAAAAGATCAAAATCAATAAAGTAATAATCAATCAAAGCAAAGCCATAGTAAATAATAAGTAAGATAATGATCTAGAAACTCTATTTCTATTTGAAGGACGGCATTTCAATTAAAGATCTTGTATTCTTGCCCTAGACTCACATTTTACTACACCCCCACGCCCTTATTAATATGAATTTAATTCGAGTTTGAACCTCAGTCTCGCAGACGCCGAATCCACTTCTATTCTTTCTCTTTCGTCCCTTATTCTAAAAATAAGAAATAAAAAGGGGGGAGGGGCAATTAGTTATAGATATTTAATTGTATCTCGAATTTTCTTCACCCCCCCCCCGATGTCAATAATTAGAATGAAAAAAAGGGGAATGTCAGCGCGTCCGGGAAAAAACGATTAATCTCTATCAATAGGCCTGCTAAAGCCCCGAACCATAGCGTACTTAATACTGGGGCCACGGAGAGATATGTTTTTAGATCTCGCATTGAAAAACCTCCTTTTGTTATTTATTTTAACCAAAAAGACTCATTTTTTTATACGGGATTTTGTATTTCGTATATATATAATAAGTCTTTTCGTTTTCTTATTATTATATGTTAAATAAGATCAAAATATGTTAAATAAGATCAAAAAGACGAAATGGGCATAAATTGTGTTTTTCGATGGAGGAAATAGGGATATGGAAAACAAGGCAGGAATTCTCTACAATGACACTGTAGAACAATTGAAGGGATGTGGCGCAGCTTGGTAGCGCGTTTGTTTTGGGTACAAAATGTCACGGGTTCAAATCCTGTCATCCCTACCTATCACTGACCCTTTGAGCAGTAACGAGGAATCAATTGAGACC